ACCTGTGTTAAGCACTCTATGGTTCGGGTCTTTAGCAGGCCTATTGATAGAGATTAATCGTTTATTCCCAGATGCATTAACATTCCCCTTTTTTTCATTCTAGTTGGGGATGAAGAAGATTATAGTATAGATAGAATAAATTATCTGTGACTAACCCTTTTTGTTTTGTGCTTTCTGTCAGTTTTTTAGGATAAAAAAAAAGAAGGAAAGAGAAATAATAAAAGAAGTTTCATCCGCAACGAAACTCGGGTTCACGCTGATAGAGGGAGAACAGAAATGTAAAGTAAATGTAAATAATAAAGGTCGCGGACAACAAACGCATACAAGATACTTAAATGAAATACTATAAACTAATTTATAGTTAGAAAGATAGTTAGAAATCATCGTATTACTTATATTTATTCTCTATTGATTTGATTGAAATGAAGTATTTAAGAATTGGGTTTCGAGTCAGCAACTTCTTTTTTTCTTTTTCGTTTCGAAAATAGAAGAGTTGAGTGAATAAAAAAAGGGGGGTTTATGGCCAAGAGTAAAAATGTCAGAGTAAAGGTTATTTTGGAATGTAACAGTTGTGTCCGAAACGATATTAATAAGGAATCGCGGGGCATTTCCAGATATATTACTCAAAAGAATCGACACAATACGCCTAGTCGATTGGAATTGAGAAAATTTTGTCCCTATTGTTACAAGCATACGATTCATGGGGAGATAAAGAAATAAAGAAAATGTAACGCGCTTGTAACCCCTCCAAGGAACAGCAATAAATTACATAATTACATAAAAAAAATCCTATTTCATCCTATTTCGGTAGGATCACAAATGAAATTCGAATTAAGAAATAAGATTAAATAAGGAATAAACCATGGATAAATCCAAGCGACTTTTTCTTAAATCCAAGCGATCTTTTCGTAAGCGTTTGCCCCCAATAGGATCGGGGGATCGAATTGATTATAGAAACATGAGTTTAATTAGTCGATTTATTAGTGAACAAGGAAAAATATTATCTAGACGAGTGAATAGATTGACTTTGAAACAACAACGATTAATTACTATTGCTATAAAGCAAGCTCGTATTTTATCTTTGTTACCTTTTCTTAATAACGAGAAACAATTTGAGAGAACTGAATCGACTCCTAGAACCACGGGTCCTCAAATTAGAAATAAATAGTAAATAGATAGAATAGATAGGCTATTCCTCAATTGAATCAAAATGAACCCCAACTCAGATTTTTTTGTTCGAAAAATTTGAAAATCCCCAATTGGATTGTCACATCATAAGCAAAAATTTCTTCTTTTTTTTATGTTATGTGTTGATTCATTTTTTTTTTTCTTATATATTTTATATTAATATTTCTACTCTACTCTACCTTCCCGGAGCTCATTCTCCGGGGGCCCTTAAAGCATTACAGTGGATTCCTTCTAATTTCCTTATTTAAGGATCTGATTGGAAATCATGTAAAGACAATTTTTATTTGATATGGCTATTTGTGCAAGTATTTTACGATTAAGAAGCAACTGCCTCTTATACAGATCATGTATAGATCTGCTATAACTATAGGATACCCCAATCTCACGAATTGCTGCATTTATCCGAGTAATCCACAAACGACGAAAATTTCTCTTTTGCCTGCCCCTATCCCGATGAGCAGAACTCAAGGCTCTTATTTTCTGTTGAATAGTATTTCGAGTAAGTCTTGAATGAGTCCCTCGAAAGGTTGATGCAAATAAACGAATTTTTATTCTACGTCTCCGAGCTATATACCCTCGTCTAATTCTGGTCATTGAATAAAATGAAACTTTGATGAATAACTAATTTTTTTATTTTCTTTCAGTCATTCTTTTCCCTTTCCTGGTCTATTAATAACAAAACGGATTCTTCCAATGTATAAAAAAAATTCCAATGGCTTTTGCTACTATGACCTTCCCAACCACCATTTTTCCAGGCATTTAACCTCGAAATAAGAAATTGTATTGATACTAGAGGTATCAACAAAAAAAAAATAGTCAATTGTAATTGTAACTAAAGTTGAGTATAGTATAAAGTATCAATAAAACGTAAAGGTAAATGGATAAATAGTGGGTTCCATCGTTTCTATGGCTACTTCTTAAACGGTGAGGTCCTCTCTATACACCGGAGCCCTTTCCACCATTAATCAATGTTATTAGTAACTTGTACAGTTCACATTCTTTGACTCTACCTATGAATTGTCCAGTACTAGGTCTTTTCACAACGAGATCTACCCATACAGTAACGGTATTTAATTACAAAGGTTGGCTAGGTAGCTGACCCTGTATAGTCCGTTCTTGCAAAAGTAGGAGCATAATTTTTTTGCTTTTTAAATATGATTTCCCCCGCTTAATGGATAACCATTTGCTACCACTGGGGAATTGCTTTTCATCTCCAACTGAGGTGATTGGATTTGCACCAATAGAAACCATAAATTTGATACGCAATGGAGGTTTTTTTCTATATCGATTGGAATTCTTCCATCCTATCCTATTCATTGGTACTGGTCATTGATACTGGAAAATTTTGTACTTTTTTATTTTGTTCCGGCTCATGATCTGAACGGGTCGCACATACACCCGAGTACATGTTCCTCGACGCTGAGGACATCCCCGAAGAGCGGGGGATTTTGTTACATTTTTTATTGGCTGTCTTGTGTTTCTAATAAGTTGTTTAATAGTTGGCATACTTAATCGTATAGAAAATGGGCTGGTTTAGATCAATCCTAACCAGATGATTATGAATTCTTTCTATTTTCTTTTTTTTTTTTTTTACTTAATTTTTAACAGATAAAATATTCAATTTAGATTCATGCAAATGAAATTATGGTTCGAAATGGAATCGCGGATTTACGTGAAATCCCCGGCATTTTCGATCGCTACCAGATCAACAATTCCATGAGCTTGAGCTTCTGTTGCTGACATAAAAACATCCCTTTCCATGTCTTCGGATACAACCCATAGGGGGTTACCCGTTCTTTGTACATAAACCCTTGTGAGGGTTTCGCGGAGTTTCAGAAGTTCTTCCGCTTCTAGGACAAATTCTCCCGTTTGTGCCTCATAAAAAGAACTCGCAGGTTGATGGATCATTACCCTGATGATATAACATAATGAATGTTTCCGCGATCTCGTACGATTGATTGGACTAGGGAAAAAGATAAAGAATAACAATAATAAAATATAATTATAATTTATAATATAATTAAAATAAAATAAATATATAATTAAAAAAACCAAACCGTACAGGCATTTTTTGCGCATTGCATACGGCTCCACAATGGACTTTTTACGTTCGTAAAAAAAACGAAATAGGATCCAGCAGACCAAAATCGAATCGTTAAGTGATCCATTTACCACCCTTCTTTTCGGGGGGTTCAAAAATACTATGATGGTTCCGTTGCTTTCTATATTTATGATATTTATGATTTATCTCATATGTGATTCAGCAATCCCAAAGTTTCTTTTTGATCCGATCAAATTCAAATTAAGTATAAAATAAGTAAAAAAATGATCTTGCTTTTTTTTCATTTGAGTATTCTTTCATATTTCATACCATAAATATTGGAAAGATACTTTTTTGACGTGAAAAAAGGTTTGTGACGCTGAAATGAAGCCCAGATAGATAAGATCAAATAATAAATATCCTTTGTTGTCTCATATTACTCGCCCGATATACAATCCTATGTTATGAAAAAACAATAATGGTTTATTCATATCAAACTCGAAGTGCCATGCTATTATTACTTAAATAGTATCTTAAAATTCTTATTTATTTTATATATTATATTAAATATCGCGAAGGCATAGTCTTCTTTTTTCTCTCAAATAAAAAACTCATTGGCGCCAAGCGTGAGGGAATGCTATACGTTTCGTAATTTCTCCTCCGACCAGGATGAAAGATCCCATTGAAGCGGCTAATCCCATGCATATTGTATGCACATCTGGTGGCACAAATTGCATAGTATCATAAATTGCGACTCCAGGTGTTACCCACCCGCCGGGGGAGTTTATAAACAAATAAAGATCTTTGGTCTCATCCTCTATACTGAGATATACCATCAGGCCAATAAGTTGGTTTGAGATCTCGCTATCAACTGCTTGACCTAAAAAAAGTAATCTTTCTCGATGAAGTCGGTTGATTAGGACAAAATTTTATCCCTTAGGAACCGTACACGCGCCTTTGGATGCATACGGTTCAAAAAAAAATCAATGTGTTGATTCCACCCCGCTTTCCTTTTTTTTATATTATAGTAGGACTTTTCTACCTCCTAATGAAGGGGCTTTTTCTTCGATTTTTTTTAGAAATATTTTTTTCTAATATAATAAAAGAATCCACTAAACTTATCGACTTATCGAATTAACCTCTCATTGATATATTGTTTCATCGAAATCTAATCCAAATTACAATGTCATTTTCTTGTTCCTGAATGGGCCTCCTCAATTTTTTTAGGTTTATGTTCTACTCCGGGTAAAGATCTGCCCGATTTCAATTTGCACATATAGGACAAATGTTCCCAATACCACTTACTTTTACTTTTTTCAATGCATTTCGTGCTTTTCTTACAACAAATACGCGATGTAGTCATAATATTATTTCATTGATTGCCAGTTTGAGATTGCCCATATGCTATCAAGTAATCACTTATGGTACAAGTGGTAATCATACATATATTACCAATTGGGTATTTTCTGAACGGAGCCTGGATACTTCATTTTATTGGATTGATCCCTCCAAGCCAACCATAAATTTTGCTAATGGATAGTATAATATTAATATTGATTTTGATCCCCTTAAAATGTAATTGTATTTCACGCTCCAAATTATTGTATTGATTTGATGGTTCAAACAATCTTTTTTGGGCGAAACAGAGGGTATCTCGATCGGGGGAGAGAACGGGGAAATCCCATATGACCCAATATGTCTGACAAGTCGCACTATACGTCAACCCAAATTGCATCTTCCTCTCCAGGACTCCGAAAAGGTACTTTTGGAACACCAATAGGCATCAACTGAAAGAAAGGGGGTTAAGTACTATATTTTACTTTGATGTGGAAACGTAATGTTTTTATCCCTAGATATTACGAAATAGTAAGACGAAATTAATAAGGGAAAATTCTTACAAATGAGTCGGGCTCTTCGAATGATGAACAAGTATCTACGCATTCGCTCATAGAAAATGGGACTAATCCCCATTGCGTATTGGTACTTATCGGGTATAGAATAGATCTGCTTATCTTTGTTCCTATGAACAGAATTGTTCCATTATTCCCAACGAAATGGAATTCAATAAATATGAACCCTTCTTCCGAAATAATCCACTGAAAGGGAGAGGTCCATATCATAGTCTTTTCCAAATGCAATAAAGTTACATAGTGTCTATTTTTCTTTGATAAAGGGGTATTTCCATGGGTTTGCCTTGGTATCGTGTTCATACCGTCGTATTGAATGATCCCGGTCGGTTGATTTCTGTACATATAATGCATACAGCTCTCGTTGCTGGTTGGGCCGGTTCAATGGCTCTATATGAATTAGCCGTTTTTGATCCCTCTGACCCCGTTCTTGATCCAATGTGGAGACAGGGTATGTTCGTTATACCCTTCATGACTCGTTTAGGAATAACCAATTCGTGGGGCGGCTGGAGTATCACAGGAGGGACTATAACGAATCCGGGTATTTGGAGTTACGAGGGTGTGGCCGGGGCACACATTGTGTTTTCTGGTTTGTGCTTCTTGGCGGCTATCTGGCATTGGGTATATTGGGATCTAGAAATATTCTCTGATGAACGTACAGGAAAACCTTCTTTGGATTTGCCCAAGATCTTTGGAATTCATTTATTTCTTTCAGGATTAGCTTGCTTTGGATTTGGTGCATTTCATGTAACAGGCTTGTATGGTCCTGGAATATGGGTGTCTGATCCTTATGGACTAACCGGAAAAGTCCAATCTGTAAATCCGGCGTGGGGGGTAGAAGGTTTTGATCCTTTTGTTCCGGGAGGAATAGCCTCTCATCATATTGCAGCGGGTACATTGGGCATATTAGCAGGCCTATTCCATCTTAGTGTCCGCCCTCCCCAACGCCTATACAAAGGATTACGTATGGGTAATATTGAAACTGTGCTTTCCAGTAGTATCGCTGCTGTCTTTTTTGCAGCTTTTGTTGTTGCTGGAACTATGTGGTATGGCTCCGCAACTACCCCAATCGAATTATTTGGTCCCACTCGTTATCAATGGGATCAAGGCTACTTCCAGCAAGAAATATATCGAAGGGTTGGTGCCGGATTAAACGAAAATAAGAGTTTATCAGAAGCTTGGTCTAAAATTCCCGAAAAATTAGCTTTTTATGATTACATTGGCAATAATCCAGCAAAAGGAGGTTTATTTAGAGCGGGCTCGATGGACAATGGGGATGGAATAGCTGTTGGATGGTTAGGACATCCCATCTTTAGAGATAAAGAAGGGCGCGAGCTTTTTGTACGCCGTATGCCTACTTTTTTTGAAACATTTCCAGTAGTTTTGGTAGACGGAGACGGAATTGTAAGAGCTGATGTTCCGTTTAGAAGGGCAGAATCTAAGTATAGTGTCGAACAAGTAGGAGTAACTGTTGAGTTCTATGGGGGCGAACTCGATGGAGTCAGTTATAGTGATCCTGCTACTGTGAAAAAATATGCTAGACGTGCTCAATTGGGTGAAATTTTTGAATTAGATCGTGCTACTTTGAAATCAGATGGTGTTTTTCGTAGCAGCCCAAGGGGTTGGTTCACTTTTGGACATGCTTCGTTTGCTTTGCTCTTCTTTTTCGGACATATTTGGCATGGTGCTAGAACCTTGTTCAGAGATGTTTTTGCTGGTATTGACCCAGATTTGGATGCTCAAGTGGAATTTGGAGCATTCCAAAAACTTGGAGATCCAACTACAAAGAGACAAGTCGTCTGATACAACACTACTCTTGTGCCTCTAGTGTATTTTTTATTATTTAACTTTGACTTTGACATAGAGTACCAGATAAATCTTGATTTGAATCACCGCCCTTTCTTTGACTTGTGGACTTTTGACTCTTGTCCTTTCTTAATCTGGGAAATGATCCCAAATAAACAGGTGTGGAAGCTATAATTGTAAACCACGATCGAATTTATGGAAGCATTGGTTTATACATTCCTCTTAGTCTCGACTCTAGGAATTATTTTTTTCGCAATATTTTTTCGAGAGCCGCCTAAGGTTCCAACTAAAAAGGCGAAATGATTTTTCATTATCTTATATTATCGTTATCTAAATGGAAGTAAGGTCTAAATGGAAGTAATGAGCCTCCCAATATGGGAGGCTCATTACTTTACTTCAACTAGTCCCCGTGTTCCTCGAATGGATCTCTTAGTTGTTGAGAGGGTTGCCCAAAAGCGGTATATAAGGCGTACCCGGTAAAACTTACAAGTAAACCAGATATAAAGATGGCAACTAAGGTTGCTGTTTCCATTATTATCAAATTTGTAAATATTGGATCTATGATAAGATCCTTTATTTACAATGGAATAGTATACAAAGTCAACCAATTTCAACCAATGCAATAGGATTTATGGCTACACAAACCGTTGAGGATAGTTCTAGATCTGGTCCAAGACGAACTAATGCAGGGAATTTATTGAAACCATTGAATTCAGAATATGGTAAAGTAGCTCCTGGGTGGGGAACTACCCCTTTGATGGGGGTCGCAATGGCTCTATTTGCGGTATTCCTATCTATTATTTTGGAGATTTATAATTCTTCCGTTTTACTGGATGGAATTTCAATGAATTAGGTCCATAAAAATAATAAAGTCCTGGCTTTTCAATCCAAAATGAATTACTTAGGACTCAGATTTCTAGGCCATTTTGGCAGTTCGATCGTGAAATTCTTTTGTTTCTGTATTTCCGGAATATGAGTGTGTGACTTGTTATAATTGATCCTATTGATAGTACAGAGAATGGGTCTGTCATCTTGAGAAAGATAAGTTCTGCTTCGTCGGATATTAATTTTTTTATCTGGAGCACGGAATATATGAAATAGATCGAGAAATATTTGAACTATGATTCATACCTACTATTTAGACCTCGCAACTGGATAAATTTTTTTTTCAAAGATTTCTCAGTATAAATCGAAAGGGTTTTCTTCCTTAAAAATTATGTTTCTGTTTATTTTATTTTGACCAATGGACAAATAAAATAAAATTCCTAATTTTTATTTATTTTATTCAATTTTGAATTGAATAAGTGGTGATGATCAAATGGTTCTGACTCAGAAAACCTTTTGGCTTGGGAACTTTATTCAACATCGTGGTTCTAGTATGAATCTGAGGTTTCAATTGATTCAGAGGGTCTCAACAAGAGAATTCCTATCAAAAAAAAAAAAGAAATTTTCATAATTCGATACAAATAAATAAAAAAAAATAGGGATAAAGAAGATTCAAGAAGCCTGTAGCTATCAACATAAAAACGAATGAGCTGACTTGATATTTTGGCATTATCATCACAAAGAAAAGCTTTAGGATTTTTTCCTTCGTATCTTATCTTCAGAGAAGATTTAATCCGGGGAATAAGAATAAATTCAAAAATTTTTATTACATATTCGTTGCAACCAGTATTTTGATATTTTTGCTTGAGCTGTACGAGATGAAATTCTCATATACAGTTCTCCGAGGGGGGTTCTCCCGATTTACCTATCTCAATAAAGTATATGATTGGTTCGAAGAGCGTCTAGAGATTCAGGCGATTGCAGATGATATAACTAGTAAATATGTTCCTCCTCATGTCAACATATTTTATTGTCTAGGGGGAATTACACTTACTTGTTTTTTAGTACAAGTAGCCACGGGGTTTGCCATGACTTTTTATTATCGTCCGACCGTTACCGAGGCTTTTGCTTCTGTTCAATACATAATGACTGAAGCCAACTTTGGTTGGTTAATTCGATCAGTTCATCGATGGTCGGCAAGTATGATGGTCCTAATGATGATCTTGCACGTATTTCGTGTGTATCTGACTGGTGGGTTTAAAAAACCTCGCGAATTAACTTGGGTTACGGGTGTGGTTCTGGCTGTATTGACCGCATCTTTTGGTGTAACTGGTTATTCCTTACCTTGGGACCAAATCGGTTATTGGGCAGTCAAAATTGTAACAGGTGTACCTGATGCTATTCCTATAATAGGATCCCCCTTAGTCGAGTTATTGCGCGGAAGTGCTAGTGTGGGTCAATCAACTTTGACCCGTTTTTATAGTTTACACACTTTTGTATTACCCCTTCTTACTGCTGTATTTATGTTAATGCACTTCCCAATGATTCGTAAGCAAGGTATTTCCGGTCCTTTATAGAGAGGGCATATCATCGATATTTTGAATCAATCATATTCCATTTTGGGAAGGAACAAACAAAACAAAAACAATAGTATTTTATTGCTACAAATATGGGTTATTGAAAAGAATAAGACATGTATTTGGATATTTCCTTTCAACTTCGGAATATTGTATTATTTGTTTGATACGAATAGTTGAAGTGGATTCTCTGAAGAGAATATGGATTATGGGAGTGTGTGACTTGAACTATTGATTGGCTCGCGCGGATATATGATCCGCCACATTGGAATTTACAACCAAATGTGTCTCTGCTCCAACCACCACGTAAGCCCCATACAGAGGATAGGCTGGTTTGCTTGAGGAGAATTTTTTCTATGATCAGACCCGATTTGAGTCGCGCATGAATTGGCTCCGTAAGATCCCGTAAAATAAGTAAGTGATATGACATGATCCAGACTTCTATCTATTCCACTTAATTTACACTTACTTAATAGTATGGAAATGTATTCATTTCCACTGCATTGATTCTTCGACCTATCATACTATCGGAGTGAAACAAAGGATCTAAAGAAGAACAGAGGCTAGACTCTATTAGTAACAAGTAAATCTTTTGTATGTAAGACGAGTTGAGAGATTTTTGGGGATAAAGACCAATTGCAAGGCACGAGACGACC